AAAACGGCCAAAAAGCCCCTTATCGGATTTGAACCGATGACTTACGCCTTACCATGGCGTTACTCTACCACTGAGTTAAAAGGGCCATTTTATTCAATTACTGAATGAGTCAGTAGGCGCATAAGATAGATCTATCTATGTATATATATATATTATAAGTTATATTATAAGTATACACAGTAGACTCATACTGGTTAGTGTCCCCTTCGGGAACGATAATTTGGATTTACTTAAGGAGTATAGGTATAAGGTAATTTTGGTTTATTGATATTGGATTTGATAAATATCAACAAAATTAATTGTTTCAAGACCAACCCAAATGAAATTGATTTGAATTGACCTGACCCCCATCAGAACGAAACAAAATCCATTTGATGAATACATGTACCTACCAATTCGACGTAGATCCAAGATATTTTATTGAAGCATGCGCTGAAGAGATTTTGGTTGTGCTCTGAACCCAATTTTTAGAGAAAAAACAAATTTCGATAACTTGTTGATCCCCCAGATTTTCAGATTTTGATTTCTCATCTGTTAATTTCCTTGCTTAGTGTGATATGGAGATACGCCTCTCTGATCTTAACAAGAAGTTAATCAATGAATGAAAGTGGAAGAAATGAAGTTTAACCTTCTTTTTTTTATATTAATTTTCTAGAATCTTCAGAATAAAGATTCGAATGAGTGATTCATGAATATAAATGACGAAAACGAATCAAAAAATGCTATGGTATGGGATCAGAAAAGACGTAAAGATCCTTCGGATCTAGTCATACCATTATATTGACAATTTCAAAAAACTGCTCATACTATGAGCATAGTATGATGGCGGTCGGGCAATTATGCCCCCATCGTCTAGTGGTTCAGGACATCTCTTTTTCAAGGAGGCAGCGGGGATTCGACTTCCCCTGGGGGTAGGTTACTACGAAAGGAAGTTGATCATGGATTATCAATAAGACTCGAATAGACTCTTTCTGGGTCGATGCCCGAGCGGTTAATGGGGACGGACTGTAAATTCGTTGGCAATATGTCTACGCTGGTTCAAATCCAGCTCGGCCCAATAATTAATAATTCGCTGATTCACCATGAAATGATATAACCCCTTTAGTTTTCCAGAAATGGAAGATATGAAAGAATCAAAAAAGTCAAATTTTCTGATATATCCCCACCACTATTTTTTTATTTGTTCCATTTATTTGGTCTCATAAATTCTGATTCTGATCTTGCTAGTGATCTAGATTTCTATCAGGATTATTAAGTATAAAGTCTAATGAAAAGAAGAAAGCAAAGACAAAAAGACGCTTTTTTCAACGAAAAATGGATTCTCAATCGATTTGGCAATAACGAAAGGATTACTAATAATCAATAATCCGTGCTGCTTTCTTCTTTCACTAAAGTGTATATTCATGTGGATATCACTCACGTCTCTGTTACAACAGGGCACTATTAATCGAAATGGTTTGAATCAAATCATAAGAATACGGATGCTGTACGTTTTATTTCTCCGGGATTGTAGTTCAATTGGTCAGAGCACCGCCCTGTCAAGGCGGAAGCTGCGGGTTCGAGCCCCGTCAGTCCCGACGGATCCAAATCCAATAAAAAAATACATAAATATCTCTCTCCATTTTCTGTTAAACTGGGTACAAATGGTATAGTTTCATTCCCCGAGGTATCCTTCTTTTTCTTTGTTTTCAAAGAAAATTAGATCATTAAAAAAAAGGAGTTTCGAACTTAACTCCTTCCTTTTTTCTATTTTCTGTTTGTTTTGGTTTATTTGTAAACCGTTTGGAAACAATGGAAGTGGAAAGCGGGTAGATTATTGTACAAGAAAGGCGGTAGGTTATCGAAAAGACAGAATGGAAAAGAATGATAAATCAAAATAAAGTCTTAAAATATAAAGGAAAGGAATTCTTTTGAGTGAATCAGGAATCTAAGTTTGTATTGGTATGTGGATAAAAGATCCGCCTATGTTATACTATTCAATTCTCGACGATGAATCGACTTGATAGCTCAGATATTGTTATTCATGATATTGATCCGATTCAATATCATTGAAATCTAATCGATCCCATTGAATTGACAAACGAAAGATTTATCATCTCTATGGGATTAAATCCCGAGTTATTGCGAAGTAAAAAAAAAAACGAAACGATGAGATTATGGAAGTAAATATTCTCGCATTTATTGCTACTGCACTGTTCATTCTAGTTCCTACTGCTTTTTTGCTTATAATATATGTAAAAACGGTCAGTCAAAGTAATTAAAGTGATTAATTTGAATTACACTTGATTTCTTAGTTCTTATCAATGATTTAAGAACTCAAAAAAAAATTCAATTTCCCAAATGCAATGAACGGACTAGAATCCGCAGTAGCCTCTAAGATCCGATAGTAATAGTATGGTCGAACGATTCATTTTTGAATCGTTCGACCATACTATCCATTTTTATTATTGTAATCTAGAAAGATACAAACTGAATCGAGATCAATCTACAATATGTATATGGATCTTCATAAATGTTAATATCAATTAAATATATGGAATGTACATAGTATCTCAATTCTATTTCTTTGCTTCATCTATTTGTTTCCTTTATCTATTTGATTTTTGTTGATTCCAATCAATCTGAAATAATCGCGAGGCAACTCTTATAATTTTCTAATTTATAGAAAATTAGAAAGTAATCTTTTTTTTAGCATTTCAAAGAAGTAATTGATTGCGCGGTTTACAGATAATCCAAGGAGTTCTACGGTAACTTCTTCGGATTTCGAAATTAGAAAGGGGTTATCCTATCGATTTTGAATCCTTCAGCCATGATAGCAAACGCGTCAACAAAGCACAGCAGAAATAAAAGCCAATACAATTTCGGAATGAAGATATTTTTATTAATTCAATTTTTTAATTCGAAATTGAATTAAATTAATGAATTCAATATATTAAATAATTAATAAAGATTATTTATGCTTTGCAAAACGATCTATAAAAAATCTATAAAAAAGTGATACAATTTGATTCCCCAACTCAATTCGTAGTATCTCTAGAGTCCACTCCTTCCCCATATTACGAGTGAAAGGGAAAATGTAAAGACTACCATTAACGCAGCCCAAGCGAGACTTACTATATCCATGTGAATTATGTCCCCTATCTCTCTGAATATGAAGGAATTATTCCATTAGTGTTTATTAATAATAGTGGAATCACTGGTGCAGAGTCAAAAGGGGATTCTGACCCAACACCCTCGATCAAAGACTCCAATAAATATGAAAAATTAAACTGCAGTTACGCTTTTCTTTTGAAGTATCAAAGGGAATGCTACTAATATATATATGTAGGAATACTGATACCTATTCTTTATTTTTCTTGTCCTTCATTATCATTAAGTAAAAGAAAAAAGCCAATTATCCATCCAATCTAATTAAAGACCCGGCCAGTAGACACGACATTAGTAATGGAAAAAAATCGGTAACTCTTTATTTGATATGATAGCCCTTCCACTACTATAATCTTTCCTTGAATCCTAAATACAACGAGTTACGGCACTTTAATTTAAAGAAGGGAACCCCCAGCTGTTTCCAATCAAGAAAGTCTCAAGACTACGCGTGTTTTGCTGGGAAAAATTCGGCGAGTTATAACAGCAAAGGGGAATAAAGAATAAGGGATTTCGAGTCTTGTCTTTTGTTAATCAGGCGACACCCAGATTTGAACTGGGGAAAAAGGATTTGCAGTCCCCCACCTTACCGCTCGGCCATGCCGCCAAAACGATACCAAATAGATGAAAATATTCCCCTTTATTTGTTATTTGTTTTTTTGGGGGGGGCCGGCGCCTTCCCTTCAATTAATTTTATAGTATCTCAAAACACCCAATATCGAAATACCTCTCTTTTCTATTAAAAAACCAAATGGGAATTTTTTTTCAGTTACAAAAGCAAAAATTCAGAACAAATTGGAACCATTAACTATATGACTGTAAATTCATGACCCACTCTTGGATTTACATCTCAAATTGTCTTTACCTAATGATAAATGATATAAGAAAATCAAAATTGATATATAACTAATCAGTCTTGATTTTTTTATTGAAAAAAAAAAACCTTCTCAACTCAATTTCAATTATAATGTCAATTATTAGTATATGTAAACCCCAAACATAAGTTGTGTTCCACAGTTAGCTTATGGGGTATATTATTTGTGTATGATGCCTGTTTATAGGGAATAGGCGGACACTTGTCGTACTGCAATTTAGATTGATTAGATTGAAGAGAAAATAGAAATTTTGATAGAGTACCACATGTGCTGTCCCGAGTAGAAGTATGCAATAAAGGAGAGCGATGTATGGATAGATAGCTATAGCAGCGCGGGTTTAATAAATACAAGCCTTCTTATGCACTTCAATCGTATTCTAAAAATAAAAATTCTACGAAAAAAAGAAAAAGGAGTTCTCTGCAAATCATTTTTGGAACAATGGAATTCACGAAAGAGTTAAGTACTCAAAAAATTAACTTTCTATTGTTATATTGTTTCTGATTATTATGTCTTTATCTCCGTGAATGGATCAAATCCCGAATCCATTTATTTTTCTGATATCCAATCGGATTGGAATATGTAATATCATAATAATGGTATAAAGTGAATTTTCTATTCTAGACAAAATAAAAAAACTCCATAATTCTAAGTGGAATTTATCAATTCCTTTCCGTTTGGATCTGTCTCTTAGAAATTCCAATTTAACTAAGTCTAAAATTAAGTCTAAAATCATCTTTTTTCCTCCGTTCATACGTATTTCATACATTCCATATATATGGAGTTGGGTAAAATTTCATGTGATTCAGTAAACAGAATCGAAATTCCATCATTGCTAGATCGATTCATATGATTCAATGCAGAATGAGAAAAGAATGGGATTTTTTGATAAATGGGAAATTCAAAATGCTCGGTGACGGAAATGCGGGAATGTCTACAATACCCGGGTTGAATCAGATACAATTTGAAGGATTTTGTAGGTTC